TCATAACTTTTCAAACACAACCAATATTTATTCGAACCCCCTTTACCTGTAGGAATACATCTTGGATCTGCCGATTGTGTTATGGGCGCAGTCCTATTCATGGGGACCTGGTAGAATTGGGAGAAGCTGTAGGTATTATTGCTGGTCAATCTATTGGCGAACCAGGAACTCAACTAACATTAAGAACTTTTCATACTGGTGGAGTATTCACAGGGGGTACTGCGGAATATGTGCGAGCCCCCTCGAATGGAAAAATAAAATTTAATGAAGATTTAGTTCACCCTACACGTACACGTCATGGATATCCTGCTTTTATATGTAATATAGACTTGTATGTAACTATTGAAAGTGACGATATTATACATAACGTGATTATTCCACCAAAAAGTTTTCTATTAGTTCAAAATGATCAATATGTAAAATCAGAACAAGTGATTGCTGAGATCCGCGCGGGAACATATACTTTTAATTTGAAAGAAAGGGTTCGAAAACATATTTATTCTGACTCAGAAGGGGAAATGCATTGGAGTACCGATGTGTACCATGCATCCGAATTTTTGTATAGTAATGTACATATCTTACCAAAAACAAGTCATTTATGGATATTATCAGGAAAGTCGTGCAGGTCTGATACAATCCATTTTTTACTTCGCAAGGATCAAGATCAAATTAACATTGATTCTCTTTCTACTGGAAAAAGAAATATTTCTAATCTTTTAGTAAGTAATGATGAAGTAAAACTAAAATTATTAAGTTTCAAGACTTTTGGTACAAAAGAAAAGGGGATTAGCAATTATTCAATATTTAATCAAATGATATGTACGGATCATTCTCATTTAATGTCTCCTGCTATTTTTCACGATACTTTTTATTTATTGGCCAAAAGACGAAGAAATAGATTTCTTATTCCATTCCAATCGATTCAAGAACGAAAGAACGAACTAATGAGCCCTTCTGGTGTTTCCATTGAAATACCTATCAATGGTATTTTTCATAGAAATAGTATTTTTGCTTATTTCGATGATCCTCAATACAGAAGACAGAATTCAGGAATTACTAAATATAGAACTATAGGAATTCATTCTGTTTTTCAAAAAGAAGATTTCATTGAGTATCGAGGAATCAAAGAATTAAAGCCAAAATACCAAATCAAAGTAGATCGATTTTTTTTTATTCCCGAAGAAGTGCATATTTTACCCGAATCTTCTTCCATAATGGTACGGAATAATAGTCTCGTTGGAATAGGAACACCAATCACTTTCAATATAAGAAGTCGAGTAGGCGGATTGGTCCGATTAGAAAAGAAAAAAAAAAAAATCGAATTAAAAATATTTTCTGGAAATATCCATTTTCCCGGAGAGAGGGATAAGATATCCCGACACAGTTCTATCTTGCTACCACCCGGAACGGTAAAAAAAAAATGGAAGGAATCAAAAAAAATTAACAATTGGATCTATGTCCAATGGATCGCAACTACCAAGAAAAAGTATTTTGTTTTGGTTCGACCTGTAATTTTATATGAAATACCGGACAGTATCAATTTTGTAAAACTTTTTCCCCAAGATCTATTCCAGGAAAGGGATAATCTGGAACTCAAAGTTGTCAATTATATTCTTTATGGAAATGGAAAATCCATTCGGGGAATTTCCGACACAAGGATTCAATTAGTTCGGACTTGTTTAGTCTTGAATTGGGATCAAGGCAAAAAAAGTCCTTCTATTGAGGAGGCCCCCGCTTCCTTTGTTGAAGTAAGTACAAACGGTTTGATTGAGTATTTTTTAAGAATTGACTTAGTAAAATCGAATACTTCATATATCAGAAAAAGAAATGACCCATCTGGTTTAGGATTGATCGCGGATAATGAATCGGATCGGATTAATATCAATCCATTTTTTTCTATTCATTCCAAGGCAAAAATTCAAAAATCACTTAGCCAAAATCACGGAACTATTCGTATGTTGTTGAATAGAAATAAGGAATGCCGATCTTGGATAATTTTGTCATCATCTAATTGTTTTCAAATAAGACCATTCAACAATGTTAAATATCACAATGGGATAAAAAAAAATCCTATAATTCCAATTAATAATAAAAATTCATTAGGCCCTTTAGGAATAGCCCGTCAAGTTGGAAATTTTTATTCACCTTACCATTTAATAACTCATAATCAAATATCAATAATGAAAAATTTCCAACTTGACAAAATAACGGAAATTTTTCAAGTAATTAAATATTATTTAATGGACGAAAATGATAAAATTTTTAAACCCGATCTAGATAGTAATATCGTTTTGAATCCATTCCATTTGAATTGGTATTTTCTCCATCATTATTATTGTGAAAAAACGTTTACAATAATTAGTCTTGGACAATTTATTTGTGAAAATATATGTATAGCTAAAATGAAAAATGGACCACATCTAAAACTAAAATCGGGTCAAGTTATAACTGTTCAAATGGATTCTGTAATAATAAGATCGGCTAACCCATATTTGGCGACTCCAGGAACAACCATTCATGGCAATTATGGAGAAATCCTTTATCAAGGAGATATTTTAGTTACATTCATATATGAAAAATCGAGATCCGGTGATATAACACAAGGTCTTCCAAAAGTGGAACAGATATTAGAAATACGTTCGATTGATTCAATATCGATGAATCTCGAAAAAAGAATTGATGCTTGGAATGAGTGTATAACAAGAATTCTCGGCATTCCTTGGGGATTCTTGATTGGTGCTGAGCTAACTATAGCGCAAAGTCGTATTTCTTTGGTTAATAAAATTCAAAAGGTTTATCGATCCCAGGGAGTACATATCCATAATAGACATATTGAAATTATTGTGCGTCAAATAACATCCAAAGTCTTGGTTTCAGAAGATGGAATGTCTAATGTATTTTTACCTGGTGAATTAATTGGATTATTGCGAGCAGAACGAACTGGACGTGCCTTGGAAGAAGCAATTTGTTACCGAGCTTTATTATTGGGAATAACAAAAACATCTCTGAATACTCAAAGTTTCATATCCGAAGCGAGTTTTCAAGAAACTGCTAGAGTTTTAGCAAAAGCCGCTCTTCGGGGTCGTATTGATTGGTTGAAAGGTCTTAAAGAGAATGTTGTTTTAGGGGGAATGATACCCGTTGGTACCGGATTCAAAAGAATAATGCACCGTTCACGGTCAAGGCAATATAACAAAATTACCTTGAAAAAAAAAAAATTATTCGAAGTAGAAGTTGGAAATCTTTTGTTCCATCACAGAAAATTATTTGATTCTTTTCATTTCTAATAATTTTCTGTGATACATTAGAAATATAGGATTGAATACGCTTTTAGGAAGCATTCAATTCATCCCTTTAAATGCAGTCATTTGATTTGGTAATAAAGTATAATAAATAGAAAAAAATGAATGACCTGATTTGATTATATATTAATGGCCAATCAATCGTCTATAAAAGAGAAGGTTCCATCGGAACAATTATTTATTGCTATTTCAGGATACCTGGTCTCGTTTTTTCACTTTTTTTAAAAAAAAACGTGTGGGGATAAATGACAAAAAGATATTGGAACATAACTTTTGAAGAGATGATGGAAGCTGGAGTTCATTTTGGCCATGATACTAGGAAATGGAATCCTCGAATGGCACCTTTTATATCGGCAAAGCGTAAAGGTATTCATATTACAAATCTTACTCGAACTGCTCGTTTTTTATCAGAAGCTTGTGATTTGGTTTTTGATGCAGCAAGCAGAGGAAAACAATTCTTAATTGTTGGTACTAAAAAAAAAGCAGCCGATTCAGTAACACGGGCTGCAATAAGAGCTCGATGTCATTATGTTAATAAAAAATGGCTCGGAGGTATGTTAACGAATTGGTATACTACAGAAACTAGACTTCGTAAGTTCAGGGACTTGAGAACAGAGCAAAAGACAGGGAAACTGAACTCTCTTCCAAAAAGAGATGCCGCTATGTTGAAGAGACAATTATCTCATTTGGAAACATATCTGGGTGGCATAAAATATATGACGGAGTTACCCGATATTGTAATAATCCTTGATCAGCAAGAAGAATATACGGCTCTTCGAGAATGTATCACTTTGGGAATTCCAACGATTTGTTTAATCGATACAAATTGTGACCCAGATCTAGCAGATATTTCGATTCCAGCTAATGATGATGCTATAGCTTCAATCCGATTAATTCTTAACAAATTAGTTTTTGCAATTTGTGAGGGTCGTTCTAGCTATATACGAAATTTTTGATTAATAATAAGATAAATAAATTTTTAGATTTGGTTGGGCGGTCATAGATTTATTGAATCGGTTATTATAGCATTACAAAATTGTGCAAAAATAAATATTTTGTGATTTAGTAGATATTCAAAATTGAAAATGAAATGAAAGTCAAATAAGGAAATGGTTGAATCAAAATAATTCCCTTTCAAGTTATATATTTTTTTTTAGAGGGCAGGGCAATATGAATGTTCTATTATGTTACATCAACACATTAAACAGATTCTATGATATATCTGCTGTCGAAGTAGGTCAACATTTCTATTGGCAAATAGGGGATTTTCAAGTGCATGCTCAAGTACTTATTACCTCTTGGGTTGTAATTGCTATCTTATTAATTTCAACCTTTCTAGTTGTTAGAAATCCGCAAACTATTCCAACGTCCGGTCAGAATTTCTTTGAATATGTCCTTGAATTCATCCGAGACGTGAGCAAAACTCAGATTGGAGAAGAATATGGTCCGTGGGTTCCGTTTATTGGAACTTTGTTTCTATTTATTTTTGTTTCGAATTGGTCAGGGGCTCTTTTGCCTTGGAAAATTATAAAGTTACCTCATGGAGAATTAGCTGCACCCACAAATGATATAAATACTACTGTTGCATTAGCTTTACTTACGTCAGTAGCCTATTTCTATGCGGGTATTTCAAAAAAAGGATTGGCTTATTTTGGTAAATACATCCAACCAACTCCAATCCTTTTACCGATTAACATCTTAGAAGATTTCACAAAACCCTTATCACTTAGTTTTCGACTTTTCGGAAATATATTAGCTGATGAATTAGTAGTTGTTGTTCTTGTTTCGTTAGTACCTTTAGTAATTCCTATACCTGTTATGTTTCTGGGATTATTTACAAGCGGTATTCAAGCTCTTATTTTTGCTACCTTAGCTGCGGCTTATATAGGTGAATCCATGGAAGGGCATCATTGATTAGTTATCAAAATAGTCTTTTTTTTTAGTTTAGCCTTCGACAAAGTATGTGTGGCTCACGATAATCTACTTAATAAAATAAATAAAAAAATCGAAAGAAATTTTTGAAAATTTTTAATAATAATCAAAGGGATTATCTAACCCACCCCAAAAATGTAAATGTACTAAGTAAGTATAAATAAAAATCATTCCCTGGGAATGGTAATAAAAAAAAATAGGAAAAAGATCTTTTAGATAGATCTCTTTCCTATTTGTATTTTACTCCAATGAATATTCTTTTTATTTATTATTTTGTTCATTCAATTAGAACTATAATAGAACTATAAACATATTCAACCTTTTTATTAGTATATTTTTTATTAGTATATTAATTAAAATTCTTAATTGGATGTCAAAATTGATTAGTATATTATATTTAATTAATGTTAGAAATATTAAATTGGGAACTATAATTTCGGATGATATCTACGTTGTTTACGACATGTGATTCAAAAAAAAAGATGTTATATCGAACTACAAAATATTTCCGTTTCATTCATTCACATTTAATGATTGACCAAAGTTTATTTGATTTTCCTAAATATATATAAAATCACATTTAGATCACTTAAATTCGAATATTTCCATGTAATAATTTGGTCTTTCGAATTGATTTAGATTAATTCGATCCATATGGGATAATAATGAATAAAAGAAAGGACAAAAAATAAGGTGAGGGGTTCGAACTAAGTGTATAGATAATCTAATCGTTATAAGACAACTCTTAGTTTTTTAGGGATTTCCAAGAATGATTCTCGAATCCTATTGAATCTAAGATATAACTAATTGGTTTACGGTATCGAACAAACACATGTATATGTCATAGTAGATATTCATTAGTTATATATGACTATCTATCTAAATTTGTCCTGCTACTACTCTAAATTTAGGTGGGGGTTCGAAAAAAAGAGCCCTTCCATTCCATCTCTTGTAATTGTGAATTGAATAACTCAAAAATTGAAATAAAGAAAAAGAAAGAACGAAGAATTAAAAGAATGGTTCAAAATTTAAGACAAAATTTAAGATAAGAACAAAAATTGTATGTATTCACAAAAAACTACATGGGTAGAAACGAAAAAAAAATGAATATCGAAGTTATTTGGATAATTCAATAAAAATTATTTATATTCATGAATTAAACTTCGAGTAGATAAATGAAGAATAATTAAGTCATAATTTCTTGGTTGATTATATTATTAACTATTTCTTTTCTTTATTTTATTTGGAATAGGAGAAACTTATCATGGATCCACTGATTTCTGCTGCTTCTGTTATCGCTGCTGGGTTGGCCGTCGGGCTTGCTTCTATTGGACCTGGAGTTGGTCAAGGTACAGCTGCAGGGCAAGCTGTAGAAGGGATTGCGCGACAACCGGAAGCAGAGGACAAAATAAGGGGTACTTTATTACTTAGTCTGGCTTTTATGGAAGCTTTAACTATTTATGGACTGGTTGTAGCATTAGCGCTTTTATTTGCCAATCCTTTTGTTTAATCTTTTAAAAAAATAGAAAAAGAAAAATACATATTGTTTTTTCCGTGGACTTTCGTTGCTGCTATTGCTTTTATATACTCCTACAATTTATTCTTCATTCGGATTAACATACTGATTCGCCTTCTTCCGTCCCTTTATTTAGTCCAATGAGCGCCCCCTTTTTTAATTTAGAATTGAAAACAACTAGATATTTTGCAATTGACATAAGAACTAGTATCTACTTCTAAGAAGTATCATTCTTATGGGGAATCTTTCAATTGACTAACCAATTCAAAATATAGAATATATTTATTAATAAATATATTCTATATTCTCTAATAGTATAGAATAAAATCTCTAATAGATAGAATAAAATTCTTATTATATTCATATTCTTACTAGTAATTCATATTAATTATTAGTAAGAAATGTATTATAGAATAAACTTTAATTTAGTTTAATTTAATATAAAAATAATAAAAAAAAAAAACGAATAAAAAAATCAAAAAACTGGGAATCGTAGAAACAAAATTAGTCTATCCATAAGAGGAGATGCGATCATATGAAAAATATAACCGATTCTTTTCTTTGCTTCATTTACTGGCCATCCGCCGGAAGTTTCGGGTTTGATACCGATATTTTAGCAACAAATCTAATAAATCTAAGTGTAGTGCTAGGTGTATTAATTTTTTTTGGAAAGGGAGTGTGTGCGAGTTGTTTATTTCAAAGAATAGATTGGATCCAACCAACTGCACTTTTTCGTTATAACTAGAAAAA